GGTTAAAAAAACCTAATATTAATAAATATTAATCAGCTAATAACTAAAATACCTAAAAAATTAGCCATTAAAACAACATAATTAACTAAAATCAACCATAAATTATTTAAGTAGAGCTTAATTCTAGTAAAAGAACTACAACTGAGATATAAGGAAAAAAATAAGCCCAAATAATATGATAGCCTTATTAAAGCCCCTAAAATTAAAAACCCTAGGATAAAAAAAAATTTATAATTAATACAACTTAAAACTACATATATTTTAGAAATAAAGCCTAATAAAGGAGGAAGACCTCCTAAAGAAACTAATAATATTAAAATATTTATAATATTGATATTAGACTTTTGACTAAAAGACTTTATGTTAATTATATTTTCTATATCAAGAATTCATAAATTTAAAAAAATACCAACTGAAATCAAAACATAAATAAAGAAATATAGTTTAGTCCTTAATCTTCTAAACACAATTGAAAATATAATTCACCCTAAATGCCCAATAGATGAATAAGCCAAGAGAACTCGAATTTGTGTTTGCCCGATACCCCCGACACCACCTATTATACTTGAACCCGCACCTAATAAAGTTAAAATCAAGGCAAATCAAAACACAAAATTAGCTTCAAAAAAAGATATCATTAAAAAAATAGGAGCCACTTTTTGTCAAGTAACTAAAATTAAGCAAGAACTTCATTGTAGTCCAGCCATAACACTAGGCAATCAATAGTGTAATGGAAAAGCTCCCATTTTTAAAATTAAAGCTAAGTTAATCATTAATAAACCAGTTAAATGTTCGTATAATAATGAATCTATAAAATTTCAAGAAAGTACGGGACTAAAACCGATTAATCTCCCTAAAATCAAAAGACTAGAACCTATCGCTTGAGCAATAAAATATTTTACAGTTGACTCCCTTCTTAAAATTTCTTTTCTATAAACTAAAATAGGCACAAAAGCAATTAAATTGATCTCTAGTCCTGCTCAAATACTCAACCAATGTACTGAAGACAAAGAAAATAAAGTTCCAAAGCCAAGCACTAAAATAAATAAAAACTTAAATGGAAGAACAGATAACATAAGAAAAAGGATTGAATTGAACAACCCAAAATAGAGTTAGCAGCCCTATTTTACTCTAGTTTTTTCTATTTACTATAGCTACAACATACTACATCATCCACTATCCTTTATTGAGCTCAATCTAAGGACCCCTCTTTTCATTCGTAAAATAAGCCAACTATCAGCATTAACAAAAAAATATATGTTCCTAAATTAACATTTAAATTAAAAGAAAATACAATCGTTGATAAAACAGGAAAAAGTAAAACGATTTCGACATCAAAAATTAAAAAAATAATAGCCAATAAAAAAAAACGAAGAGAAAATGGAGACCGTGCAGACTTAATAGGATCAAAACCACACTCAAAAGCCGACATCTTTTCCCGATCTCTAATTATACGTTTTGCTAGAATTCACCCTAAACATATTACAAGGCTAGATAAAAAACAGGCAACAACTCTGTTTAACAATGAATTTACCATCTAACATTAAAAAGAAAATCTTATATATTAAATCAACATCAATGATTCCCGCTCATCCGGCGTAATGTTATCATATTTATAAACACTAAATAAATATCTTATGAATCAATATAATTCTCTGATTAACAGTCAGATGCCTCTATTTTGGCTTTCATTTACAAATGTAAAAAAGGACTTTCACCTAAAAAATTTTGGGCCGAAACCAAATGTAATTTTCTCACTTTTTACATCAAAATAAATTTTTATATATAGGACCTAAAGGTAGTTACAACCTATTACCTGAACGCAAATCAAACTTTTTAATTTAAAATATTAAGTCTTATCTATATTATAGAATCTACAGAGACATTAATTGTCGTTTCTAAATTAAAAATCTAGCACTTAGTTCTCAGTCATCTATAGGATGCTAAAACTTATACTAACACAAATTTATGATCCCCATCAGTAAATAGACAAATACAAAAATAATCAAACAACATCAACAAAATGTCAATATCAAGCAGCTGCTTCAAACCCAAAATGGTGCCCAATAGAGAAGTGTTGTAACCAAACACGTATTAGGCACACTAATAAAAATGAAGACCCAATTAATACGTGAAGACCATGAAATCCTGTAGCCACAAAAAACGTAGAACCATAAACACCATCAGCAATAGTAAATGAAGCTTCATAATATTCACCAGCTTGCAAAAAAGTAAAATAAATACCTAAAATCACTGTAAACAACAAACCTTGCAAAGCCTCCTTTAAATTCCCTTCTATTAGTGCATGATGTGCCCAAGTAATAGTAACCCCAGATGCAAGCAATACACCTGTATTTAATAAGGGCACTTCAAAAGGATTTAAAGCATGAATACCTAATGGTGGTCAACAAGAACCTAAATCTATTCTAGGTGCTAAACTTCTATGAAAAAAAGCTCAAAAAAAAGCAAAAAAGAAACATACTTCAGAAGTAATAAATAAAATTATACCCCACCGTAAACCTTTAGACACTTGTATTGTATGGAAACCTTGTAATGTGGATTCTCGAATAATATCTCGTCATCACTGAAATATAGTAAAACCAATTAAAGTCAACCCAAGAATTAAAGTTAAAATAGAATATCCATGTACCCAACCTGCAAGCCCAGAAGTTAAAAATAAAGCTCCAACAGAAGCAGTTAAAGGCCAAGGACTAAACTCTACTAAATGAAATGGATTTCGTCTCATAAATATTTTAAACTAAGAATTAAATAATAATAAATAATACATACATACATACATACATACATACATACATACATACATACATCATACATACATCATACATACATCATACATACATCATACATACATCATACATACATCATACATACATCATACATACATCATACATACATCATACATGTATGTATGTATGTATGTATGTATGTATGTATGTATGTATGTATGTATGTATGTATGTATGTATGTATGTATGTATGTATGTATGTATGTATGTATGTATGTATTATACAATTATTAATCTAGAGTTATTTAACTATCTTAGCATCTTCAGTGCCTTGCTTTAAAACCTTAAGCTACTTGATTAAAATAATTGACAAATTAGTATTATAAAAAAAATTCTAATTAAAGAAATGAAAATTATGTTAGTATATATTCCTGCTCGTATCTTTTGAATTATCATCCTAAATATAATTCTAATTTTTCAACTTCCTTGTCCACCTAGAATTTCTATCCATCCTTGGTCTGATGCTTTTACCAAATTTCTTCCTAAAGCGCTAAAAAAATTAATTAGTGGTTGTGTAGATAAAAATGTTAAAAATCATATTGAAGAGCAGAAATTTTTAAGCTTTATTATTGTGCCAATTGAAAAATTTCATAAAAAAAGGGAAATAAGAATTCCTATAATAATAACGGTTATGGTTATTCTTTTTTGGAAATTTCTTAAAATCACTGTAGCTTTAAAAGGTAAAAAAACTAGTTGTAATAGTAAGCCCCTGACAACAGCTATAATTGCTAAGGCACAAGTTGAAATATTAACATAAAAATCTGCCTCATGCTTTGAATGTAAAGAGATTCTTTTTTGTGGGCCTCATAGCAAGGAAAAAGAAAGACGTAGGGTGTAAGCTGCTGTTAATCCTGTGGCTAAAAAAATTATTAAAATTATAATATATCTTGTTGGAGAAAATAAGGCTATTTCTAGAATTAAATCTTTTGAGTAAAACCCACTTAAAAAAGGAGCACCACAAAGAGAAAAATTTGCAATGTTTATGCAAGTTGTTGTTAACGGGAGTTGTTTTCTAATTAACCCTATTTTTCGAATATCTTGATTATTATTTCTCCTATGAATAATAGCCCCTGCACATAAAAACAACAGAGCTTTAAATAAAGCATGAGTGTAGAGATGGTAAAGAGCTAAATTAGGCAAGCCCATACCTAGTGATATTATTATGACTCCTAGTTGGCTTAAAGTGGATAGGGCAATTACTTTTTTTAGATCATTTTCAAAATTTGCCCTAATACCTGCTATTAATAAAGTTAACACTGCAATAAATATAAGTGCTTGTTTAAAAAATGCTCTCATACTTAAAGTAGGGTAAAATCGAATTAAAAGAAAAACTCCGGCTGTGACCAAAGTGGAAGAATGAACTAAAGCTGAAACGGGAGTTGGAGCAGCTATAGCTGCTGGCAGTCACCTAGAAAAAGGTATTTGAGCTCTTTTTGTTATTCCTGCCAGTATAATAGCAATAGTTAGTATAGATAAAAAAGAAAAATCTCATAATAAAGAAATGTTTCAGTGCCCAATTAATACAAGTAAACCAATAGATAATAAAATTATGACATCCCCAATACGGTTAGTTAGTAGGGTGATTATCCCTGCTCCTAAAGATTTATTATTCTGATAATAAATAACTAGAATAAATGATGTAATTCCTAAACCATCCCAGCCTAGCAATAAAGCTGGCAATCTGGGAATAAATACTAGCAAATTTATTGACATTACAAAGAGCATAATCAATCACGTAAACCGTTTTAAAAAAGGGTCTGTCGCTATATAACTAGAAGAAAATAATATTACAGCTCCTGAGATGAAACAAACTACATTACTAAATCTTAGTCTAATGCTATCTACTAAAATCCTCATGTTTATGGAACAAGTACTAATTTCTACAAATGTTCAATCAATTAAGATTGATTTTCTGCCTAGAAAAAAAGACAGACTTAGGGGAAATAATAATAAACTGTATACTAACAAAAGAAAAGAAGCAACAGAAGAAGATTTTATATTCATGATTAAGTAAAATAAATTTTTATCTTTAGATCCACAATCTAATGTTTTAAAATAAACTAACTTAATGATTCGAAAAATACGGTTATTTTAAACCAAACTATGTATTATCTAAGTAAAAATAAATTTGCTTTTAAGATAAAAAAATTTAAAGGAATTCAGTGTAGTAATAAAGCAGTAGATTTAACTTCATTAAAATTTCCACATGGAGCTAAAAACTTAGGATTCCCCCCATGTTGAGTTGATGTATATATGTATATTCTATACACAGCGGCTAAAAATCTTATAAAAATAAGGCATAAAACTATATATTTTAAGAATAGTATCGTGGCTGGAAAAACTATAATTTCTCTTAAAAGGTTAATGGTAGGAGGCACAGCTATATTAATAGCAGAAAATATAAACCATCAAAAAGATATAATAGGTAAGGATAATAGTAATCCTTTAATAGTATAAAGACTTCGTGTATGTGCTTTTTCATAAATACAATTTGCTAACATAAATAAAGCAGAAGAACAAAACCCATGGGCAATCATTATAACAAGAGCTCCTGTTCAACCTCAAGAATTATTAGAAAATAAACCAACTAGGACTAATGATATATGCCCAATAGAAGAATAAGCAATTAAGGACTTTAAATCGATTTGTCGAAAACAGATAATGCTAGTTAAAACACCTCCTCATAAAGCTAAAGCTAAGCATAAAATAAAATTAAAGTTAAGATGAAGATTTAAATATTGATACATACGTAAAATCCCGTAGCCCCCTAGTTTTAATAGAATAGCTGCTAATACCATGGAACCAGCTACGGGAGCTTCGACATGGGCTTTTGGTAGTCAAAGGTGTATGGAAAAAACAGGAAGTTTTACTAAAAAAGCTAAAAATCTGAATAAAATAAGTAATATATATCTTCATCTGGTACTAAAAATTTTTATTTGAATAACAAAATTATATATAATAGATGAGCATATAATATATTTGCTAGCAAATAAAAGGATTAATAAAAGAGGAAGTGAAGCTCTAACAGTATATAACATTATATATATCCCTGCTTGTAGACGTTCCGGTTGATATCCTCAGCCTAAAATCAGTATTAATGTCGGAACTAGAGATGCCTCAAATATAAAATAAAACATTAGGGTGTTTGCCATGGAGAAAGCCAGAATTAATGTTAAGTTAAGAATTAAAACATATAAGCAAAAAATTTTGCTTGAATTTCTACAAATTTTGATATCAAATTGACTGGCTAAAAATATTATAGTAGAGATTCAAAAAGTAAGTGAAATTAATATAGAACTAACGTTGTCAATCAAAAAAAATTGATTTTGCAAAGAAAACTCAAACATGGGGGTATGTAGTTGTAAAATTGAAAAAAATCTTAATAATAGTAAACTTCAAAATCTTAAGTATCAGAAGAGATTTAAATTTTGAATTGCTAATAGCACTAAGAGTACAGCCCCAGAGATAATCAGTTTTAACATTTTTGACTGGAAAATCTAGAAACGTAATCATTTCCGTGGCTTTGAACCATAGAAACTAAAACAGACACACCTAAGCTAGCTTCGCATACTCTTAAAGTAATTAAAATTAAAGCAGAAAATCCAGAAAAGCCAACAACACTCCTCCTTCTATATATTAGGACAAAAATATTTATAGTAATAGCTTCTAAGCTTAAAAGAAGACTAAGTAAGTGCTTAAATTGTAATATTAAGGAGACAAATGCACTTCTAACACCAATTAAAGCAATCATAAATAAATAATAATTTCTCATATCATATGCAATTGAAGCTAATTTTATAGCGTTGGTCTTGTAAACCAAAGGAAGGATCTACATCCCTATTGCTGATTATATTAGACATATAAACACATTAAACAACCTAAGTGACTAAGTGAGTTGAACACATAAAATTTATTTTCAAGACAAATATTTCCCGGAAAGCCACTAAATTAAAAGTTTAATATTATATCTCATAATTTTTGAGTTAGAGGTAATACTAAAAAATATAAGAAATAAAGAATAGTAAGAATTTGTCCAATTTGCTCATAAGGAGCTTCTACAGGACATCTTCCAATCCAAGTTAGTAAAATAAAAATTCTGACAAAGACCCAAAATAAAATTTGGCTAAAAGGATAAAAAGACAAGGAGCGAAAAGCTCTTTTATGTAAAAAAGGAGTTAAAAATAAAATTAATACAGATACAACAAGAGCAATAACTCCTCCTAACTTATTTGGGATTGATCGCAAAATAGCATATGCGAATAGAAAATATCATTCTGGTTGGATATGAACAGGAGTAACTAAAGGATTTGCAGGAATAAAATTTTCAGGGTCAGTTAATATTTGAGGGTTAAATATAGAAATGAATAGGAGTATTAGCATAAGTACAACAAAACCAACTATATCTTTTAAAGTAAAATAAAAATGAAATGGAACTTTTTCGTTATCTCTGTTAAGGCCTAAAGGATTATTAGATCCGGTCTCATGTAAGAACAATAAATGTAAAACTCTTAATGCAGCAATTATGAAAGGAAATAAAAAGTGAAAGGCAAAAAATCGAGTTAAAGTAGCATTATCTACTGCAAAGCCACCCCAAATCCACTCAACTAGCATCTTTCCTATATAGGGGACAGCTGAGAGTAAGTTGGTAATAACAGTAGCTCCTCAAAATGATATTTGTCCCCAGGGGAGCACATAACCTAAAAAGGCAGTCCCTATAGTCAAGAATAAAAGAATAACCCCAACATTTCAAGTGTGTATATATAAATAAGAGCTGTAATATAAGCCTCGACCTACATGAAAATATAAACAAATAAAAAAGAATGAAGCTCCATTTGCATGAATACTACGTAAAATTCAACCATAGTTTACATCGCGAACAATATGGATAACAGATCTGAAAGCCAATTCTACATTAGGGACATAATGCATTGCTAAGAATAAACCAGTTAAGATTTGAATTACAAGACATAGTCCAAGTAAGGAACCAAAATTTCATCAAATCGATAAATTAGCAGGGGCCGGTAAATCAATTAAAGCCCCGTTTATAATTTTTAATACAGGATGGCTTTTTCGTAGAGGTATTTGCATAGATAAAGATTTAAATATATGTACGTAAGCTTCCATAATAATAGTAGCAAATTTTTACAACTGCAATAAGATTTAAAAGCAATACAATTCTTAAACTAATAAAAATAGAAATTAAGGAAGGAGAAATTAATTCTAGTCCATATAACCTAAACATTTTAAAATTAATAAAATTGTTATAGTTAACTACTTTAAGAGTTTTAGAAACATAGAAAGAAAATCCCCATATCAAAAGAATTTGCGAAATTAAAAAAAAAATTAAATGGCCATTACCTATAAATAATATATTAGGTATTAAAGTAGCTACATAAATAAATATTACTAATAAGCCCCCCACATAAATTAAAAATAAAATATATGCATATCATGAAGAAAAAAATGAACCTATTAATAAGCATATTAACAATGTTGAAAATATAATAATTAAACCCAGCCTTAAGGGTTGACTTATAAGAGGCAATATAAAAATTATTACTAAAGAAAGTCTAAGCAAGATTAAAATGCCCATTCGAAATACAAAAAATTTTTTGATTTTTAACTCCCAAAGCTAATGTTTTGTTTAAACTATGATTCCGTATATACTAAAAATTAAACTAAAAATAGAAAGCTTAAAATAACTAAAAGAGCTGCTAAACTAAATGGTAAAAATCTTTTTCAAGTTAAACTTATTAATAAGTCATAACGAAAGCGAGGATAACTAGCACGCACTCAAATAAAAAGAAAAGCAAAAAATAAAATTTTTGAAATAAATAAAAAATCAAACCTATATTGAAGAAAAGAATTCCCCCCAAAAAATAGAAGAGCACTGAATAACCTTATAACTAAAATATTCGCGTATTCAGCAAGAAAGATTAAAGCAAAACCTGCTGAACTGTATTCGATATTAAATCCTGAAACTAATTCAGATTCTCCTTCGGCAAAGTCAAATGGAGCACGGTTAGTTTCAGCTACACAAGTAGCAAATCAAACAAATGCTATAGGTAATAACAAAAGTCTTAATCACAGCAGGGTTTGAAATTCTATTACATCTAAAAGATTAATAGCCCCAACTAAAAATAAAGGGGATAAAAATACTAATGCTATCCTAACTTCATAAGAAATAGTTTGAGCAACAGCTCGAAGACTCCCAAGTAAAGCATATTTAGAATTTGAAGACCATCCAGCAAGAAGTGTACCATATACATTTAAACTAGATACACACAGAAATAGTAAAGCTCCAAATTTGAAGTATTCTAAACTTCTTATTCTTGGGTAAAGCTGCCACATAAATAAAGCTAAAATAAATCTAAAAATAGGAGCAATAAAATAGGGAAAAGAATTAGCTATAATAGGTTTAGCAATTTCCTTAACTAAAAGTTTTATAGCATCGGCAATAGGCTGAGGAATACCTATAAACCCGACTTTATTAGGTCCTTTACGAATTTGTATATATCTTAATTCTTTACGCTCTAAAAGAGTAAAAAAAGCTACTGCTAATAAAATAACTACACAAGTCAAAATATATGATACAACTGGAAGATAGCTCATTACAAAAAAAAGATATAATCTTTATATTTAGAGCTTAAATCTAATGCACTTATCTGCCACTTCTGCTACAAAGAAAAGTATACTCTATATTTAGATTCTAAGTCTAACGCACTTATCTGCCATCTTTGTTATATAATGTTAAAGTTTTTATTATAAATGTCATTAGAAAGAGTTTATTACTCCTCTAGCCTGGTCCTTTCGTACTAAAGCTATTTTAAACAACTAGAGATAGAAACTGACCTGGCTTACGCCGGTCTGAACTCAGATCATGTAGAATTATTAATGGTCGAACAGACCAACCCTTAAAAACTTTTTCACCTATAGGATATTCTAGTCCAACATCGAGGTCACAATCCTTTCTTTCGATTAGAGCTCCTAAGAAAGATTATGCTGTTATCCCTATGGTAGCTAATTCTGACAATCAAAAATTTTTGGATAATACATAAAAGTAATTTTAAAACTAGGAAGTTTTTATTTTTCCTAAGTCGCCCCAACTAAAAATTCTTAAAGATTAGAATCTATGCCTATATACTTTATTCAATAATATTTTTTAAGCTCAATAGGGTCTTCTTGTCTATTAGTTATATATAAGCCTTTGCACTTATAAGTTAATTTTATTTTATTTAAAAAAAGACAGTTCAACTTCCGTTAAACCTTTCATACTAGCCTTCAATTATAAGGCAAGTGATTATGCTACCTTTGCACGGTCAAAGTACCGCGGCCGTTTAAAAAAAATCACTGGGCAGGCTAGACTCTTTATAATTAACAGCAGAGAGCCATGTTTTTGCTAAACAGGCGAAATTGTTATTTGCCGAATTCCTTTTGTTAATTTAATTATAAGTATTTAAATTTACAATATTTTAAAGTTTAAATTAAAAAACGCTTAGACTTAAAAAAATACTCATCCTAACATAAACATAATAACTTTAAAGTTAAATTATTCGCTTCCATAAATATTAAATATATTTATTTTAACTAGTACATTAAAACTTAATAATCTATAACGATTTTGTCAATCATAGCTGACTTCAAGCCTAGAAATAGTTTTAGTTTTATTTTTTCCTTATATTTAAGCTTATCCTTAAATATACAACTCATATACTAAAATCTTTTTAAGTATAAAAAAATAATGTATAAGGCTACACTTATATATATTTTTAGAAGAACTAGCTATCACCTAATACGAATAGAATTTCACTACAATCTTGGTTTTTAATTAGAATTTTGCCATATTCACATACTTAAAAACTATTATTTGAAACTAAGATAGCTCATTAGGTTTCTAGTTATGAAAATATAATTTCATGTTTTCTTGTGAGGCCATGATGCAAAAGGTACGCAAATTTATACTACTTAATAAAAATTTTATATTTCCTTTACAGTACTTTACCTAAAAAATAATTTCAATCTCCTTTACTATAAAATAAAATGTTTTATTTTTTTATAAACAATCTTTATTTTTTCTATTATTAAAGTAGCTTTATTTAAGCCTATTTTCAATGTAAATGAAATGCATTATACTATGCTATACCTTATCATCTAACGGCAACTTCCGTTACCGCTACTATGTTACGACTTATCTCATTTTTCAACGAGAGCGACGGGCGATGTGTGCACGTTCCAGAGCTATATTCAAAATATTTATATATTTTATTTTTACTTTCAAGTCCTCCTTCAAAAATGAATTTCAACAATATTTTCGTAATTAAAATTATATTAATTGTAACCCACCCTCCCTTTATTATAGGCTGCACCTTGATCTGACATAAAAAACAAAATTTTTTATCCGCTAACTCTTATTTTTTCAAAAGTCACCTGACGACGACGGTATACATACTTTAAAATAAAAGTCAGGTTTATCGTGGACTGTCGATTAAGAGGCAGGTTCCCCTGAAAAGTCTAGAACACCGCCAAGTCTTTTGAGTTTTAAATCGATAAAAAAAATCTATTCATAGTACTCAGGTAATAGTTTATTTACAATTTAGAATAATAGGGTATCTAATCCTAGTTTTAACCTAAAATTTCATAGCTTCAATAATAAAACTAAGCTTAATTTAAAATTTTATAAATTTTACAAATTTCACCTATAAAATTTAAAGTTTATAAGCTATGCTTTTATTTAACTATTTTAACCTTATAAAAATAATTACATTCTATGGTATAACCGCGGATGCTGGCACCATATTAACCGAATGATTAAATAAACTTACTTAAATCAAGCTTACGCTAATTAATTAATATCTGTCACTGGCGTTAGTGCTTCTTATTTAGCATCATTTTATAAATAATACTTAATCAAAAAATTTTTTTTTAATTTTTAATTCAAAAAAAATTAGTCTGAATTACCTCACTCCTCCCAAAAGAACCATGTGTATTTCTAAGTTTAAACTATTTATTGCGACTAAGATCAAATCGTTTCTGGTGATGCATAAGAATAAAAATTTGTTTTTATGGTGTATTTATGCACATTGAAATTTCATCTCAAAAGAGTATTATTTTATACTAAAAATATATTGTACTAAGCTTCCTTATACCTAGCATTTTTAGTATAGTAGTACACTTACCTTCCAAGTAAGAGGATTAATAAATTTTTAAAAAATGCAAGTATTACTAAGCGGTGTTTTGGCACAAAGGATTTTGATTTCTTAAGAGAGACTATTTCTCCTAGTAAACAATTTAAAAATTTTAGGTTATTTAGACCACAGGCCTTCAAAGTCTATAGAGAGATTTATATCTCAAATTTTGTTTACCCTTGTAGTTTATTAAAAATATAGAATTGCAAATTCTAAGAAAACTTTTCTTCAAGGGGTATATACTTCATTTATTTCACTTAATTATAATAAATATTTTATTAATGGCTGAGTTATAAGCAACAGATTGTAGATCTGTCAACGGAGTAAATCTTCTTAATAATATTTATATTTAATTTATATTTATAACCTTTATTAAATAGTATAAGATAAGCTAACGACAAAAGCTGTCAGGTTCATACCCTGAAAATGAGAAAACTCTCTTATAAGCAATCATAAAATATTAATTAATTAAAAAATATCTAATTATGTGGGTGCTCATCTGAATACAGCGTAATTAATAAACAAAAAATATATGCTTGAATTAAGCTAATACCAAACTCAAAAATAGTATAAAAAATTTGCACTATTATTAATAGTATAGTTGTACTAAGAGAAGCTGAAAATAAAGTAGCTGCCAAATATCTTCCAACAAGACCTAAAACAATATGCCCAGCACTTATATTAGCTATAAGTCGAACCGATAAGGTAAGAGGACGCACCATAATACTTACAGACTCTACTAAAACCAAGAAAGGATTTAAACTAGCAGGAGCACCTATAGGTAACAATCTTGCAATTACAGAACTAAAACTGTATAAAATAGCCGATATAATAAGGCATATTCACATAGGTAATCCAATGGACAACGATACTACTAAATGACTAGTTGGCCTAAACACATAGGGGACTAAGCCCGAAAGATTTAAAAGAATTAAAAATAAAAATAAACTAGAAATTATCCCTATGAAACCACCCAATTTAATTCCAAAAGAACGAAAAATTTGGGAAGAAATAGTAATTTTAAAAAACTTAATTATTATTTCTCAACGAGGGTCATAAAATCAATAATTTATTGAAAATATTAGAATAGTAAAAAAAGTAAGTACCCATGTAAAAAAATATATAGATATAAAAACTTGATTGTGATCATCAAATGACGAAAAAATATCAACAAGCATTTTACAGTTTATTTTCAAAATCATTTATTTTCAATATTTTTTTTATCACTACAACCTACATAAAAAATTTTTTTACTATTTCATCAGATTAAAATATTTATAATACCCACAATAGACCAAAACAAAATAAATAATACAGCTCAATTTAACGGGGAAAGCTGGGGCATTAAAAAGTATTAAAATGAACTAATAATTTTAGACTGACAAGCTAACGTTATTTTTTAACTAACTTTTTAAATTTATTTTAAGTTATTTAGAAATCTTAACAACTCAATTTATAAATACATCTAAAGGTACAGCTTCGACTACAATTGGTATAAAAGAATGATTAGCTCCACAAATTTCAGAGCATTGCCCAAAGAAGATACCAGGGTGTTTAATAAAAAAACCTAATTGATTCAATCGTCCAGGAATAGCATCAGCTTTAATTCCTAGGGATGGCACAGCCCAAGAATGAATTACGTCTGCAGATGTAATTAATGTCCGAACATCAGTATCAATCGGTAAAATTACTCGATGATCTACTTCCAAAAGGCGAAAATCTCCTATACTTAGCTCATCAACAGGTAATATATATGCATCAAACTCAACATCTAAAAAATCTGAGTATTCATAACTCCAATATCATTGGTGACCAATCGTTTTTACCGTAAGCCTACAATCCCCAATTTCATCTAAAAGATATAATAAACGTAAAGAAGGAAGAGCTAAAAAAATTAAAATAACAGCCGGGACAATAGTTCAAATAGTTTCAATCTCTTGTCCTTCAACTAAAGAACGACATGTGTAGTTACTTAATATTAATGATAAAGCAGCATAACCTACAAGTCTAATAATTAATGTTAAAATAGTTATTGCATGGTCGTGAAAAAAAATTAATTCTTCTATTAAAGGTGAAGCCGCATCTTGAAATCCTAATTGGCCCCATAGTCTCATATCTTAAATACTTAAAATTTAAACCACAACTAATGCACCAGTTTCTGGTGCATTATGAAAATCAGCAGGTAAAATGTTATCTCATTCCAAAGCAGTAACTAGATGTAGACTTCAAATTACATTTCGTTGACTTATAAGAGCTTCCCAGATAATAACCATAAAGTATAAAACAGCAACAAAAGAAATCATGGACCCTATAGAAGAAATTACATTTCATTCAGTGTAACAATCCGGATAATCTGAATAACGACGAGGCATTCCTCTTAATCCCAAAAAATGTTGTGGAAAAAAAGTCATATTAACTCCAATAAATATTACATAAAAATGAACTTTTGTTCAACGACTATGAAGAGTAACCCCACTTAAAAGGGGAAATCAGTAGTTAAAAGCCCCAAATAAAGCAAAGACTGCTCCTATAGATAACACATAATGAAAATGGGCTACCACATAATAAGTATCATGCAATATAATATCTAAAGAAGAATTTGATAATACAATTCCTGTTAATCCACCCACTGTAAACAAAAAAATAAAGCCCAAAGCCCAAAGCATAGGAGTTTCATACTTAATTTTAGCCCCATAAATAGTAGCTAATCAACTAAAAACTTTAATTCCCGTCGGTACAGCAATAATCATAGTAGCCGCTGTAAAATAAGCTCGAGTATCAACATCTATACCCACTGTAAATATATGATGGGCCCACACAATAAACCCTAAAAGACCAATAGCTAATATAGCATAAATTATACCTAAGGTGCCAAAAATTTCTTTTTTAGAAGAGTGATGTCTTACAATATGAGAAATTATTCCAAACCCCGGAAGAATTAAAATATATACCTCGGGGTGACCAAAAAATCAAAATAAATGCTGGTATAAAATAGGATCCCCCCCTCCAGCAGGATCAAAAAAAGATGTATTAAAATTTCGATCGGTTAATAGTATAGTGATAGCACCAGCAAGAACTGGCAAGGATAAAAGTAGCAAAATAGCTGTAATTTTAACTGATCACACAAATAAAGGAAGGCGTTCAAATTGCATACCTCGTCATCGTATATTAATTACTGTTGTAATAAAATTTACTGCCCCTAAAATAGAAGAAGCACCTGCCAAATGTAAAGAAAAAATTGCTAAATCAACAGAACCACCAGCATGAGCTAAATTCCCTGCTAAAGGAGGATATACTGTCCATCCGGTACCTACACCGCTTTCAACAGCAGCTGATGATAGTAATAAAAGTAAAGAAGGAGGTAGTAATCAAAAACTTATATTATTAAGGCGAGGAAAAGCTATATCTGGAGCTCCTAATATTAATGGGACCAATCAATTACCAAACCCTCCAATTATTATGGGCATAACTAAAAAGAAAATTATTACAAAAGCATGAGCTGTAACAATAACATTGTAAAGTTGATCATCCCCAAGTAAAGCACCGGGTTGACCTAATTCGGCTCGAATCAGTAAACTTAAACCTGCACCTACTAGCCCAGATCATACCCCAAATAAAATATAAAGAGTTCCAATATCTTTATGATTTGTCGAGAACAACCATCGCAT